TTGTATTTACATTAATTAGAATTAGATTAATTAATTACAATTCTATTTCGAATCCATTTTTATTTAATAATGAAATTCATTTCAATAAAAAAAAAAAAATAGACTCAATATAGAGATAGAATATAAGCGGGTAGCGGGAATCGAACCCGCATCGTTAGCTTGGAAGGCTAGGGGTTATAGTCGACGTTCATTCATCATTTTTAACGTCTCTAATTCAAAACCGAACGTGAAACTTTGGTTTCATTCGGCTCCTTTATGGAATACCGGTAAATTAACAAATGGAAGACGTGAACAAAATTACAAAAATTTGACCCATGACATCTATGTCAGCCTTTCTATACATTCAAAACACCACGCTTTTTAGATGATCCCTATAGATTCGAATAATCTTTTTTTCTAGTTACTTCGTTCCCTATTTCTATTTGAAAGAATCCTTAGGAAAAGGATTTAATTTCTATCGAGCTAAAATAAATATGTAGATGTCTCTAGTAAACTAAAGAAATCATTTAATAGCTATTTTGCTTCAATTTCTCCTATACAAATAAAAAAAAATGGAAGATTTAGTTACGATTAGAAATAAATTCTATATCTTTAGCCATGGATCTTTTAATCATACTTCAAAAAATTGGGAATATTGATCCCAATTCAAAAAACTTATGTTTCATAATTTAATAATAATAATTCAAATTCTATTTTTTGAATTTAGAATTGATTCTTTTTGGATACAAATTACGATAATGTATATTTTTCCTCGAATCGTTCGTTGAGAGGAAAAGGATTAAATCCCTTTAAGAAATAAAGTTTTTGATCGGAATATGAATCTAACGAAAGACCCCTTAACTATTAAGGTGTCCATAGAACGAATCGCACTTTTACCACTAAACTATACCCGCTACAATGTAATTATTGCATAGAAATGGACCTTTTGTCGAACAGGGGAATCAGTCGGAATCAAGAAACAAGAACTAAGATCATAAAAGAATCATGAAAATTAGAGTGTTGACGTGTTTTGTTAAGTCACAACACAACATAAAAATGCATTGTCCAAGAATTCGTAGTTCTATTCTTTTTCTTTTTATTTCTTTTTTTATTATTTTTTAATAGAATTTTATAGAATATTAATCGAATAGAATAGATAAAGTAATAAAAAATGACATTTTGATCTTATATTATTTTGGTTCTATATCATAGTAATCAAAAAGTCTTTCTTATCTTTGATTTTAATAACAAGTATTTTTTTTTCCGATCAAATAACAAATAATTTAAATCATTCTATCCAGAATTCAGGGGAACAAAAAAGGCCCGGCTAGGTACTCACCTCGCCGAGCTGTAGAAAAAAACAAGTACCCTCGAACGAAATAAAAAAAAATATCTTTTTTTTTTCTATTTTCTATATTTAATCTATTTTATTAGATATAATAATATTAGATATTTAATAATATTAGATTTAATATATTAATAGAATTTCATTCTATTAAGAATTAAGAGAAGGGTTTTTTATAAAGCCCTACTTTCTTTTTGTTTGTGTATTGTAACATAGTAATTCTATTTTGCGCTTGGGGAGAGATGGCTGAGTGGACTAAAGCGTCGGATTGCTAATCCGTTGTACGAATTTTTCGTACCGAGGGTTCGAATCCCTCTCTTTCCATTTCCCTTGATGATTGGGTATTTTATTTCTCTTTTGATTTTATAGTATAGAGTCCCTTTCTTTTCTTTGTTTTATTTTTTGATAAAGATGGAAAATCAAAAAATCCTAAGAATATTGAAAAACCGAGCAAGGAAAACAAAAGAAAATCTTATTTTTTATTCTTCACGTCCCGGATTCCGTCCCGGATCGTTAGATAGAAATCCAAAGATGAAAAGAGAAACAAAAAATATCACTACCGTGTAAACAAATAGTTTTAGAGTAAGCATTATACAATCTCCAAGATAAAATCATTAAAAAAAAAAAGAAAGAGAATAGATTTTCCTATACTACACGTTGTGTTTCTTTTGACACTAAGAAATGAAGTGGTTTCGAGAAATCGAAAGGAATTTTCAGAAATTTATTTGTAATAAAGTACAATGTTTTATTACCAAAAATTGGATTTCATACCCACAATTAGATATTGGCGAGCAACTCAAATCTAATAGGGTTTTTCAATGTCAATGGAAAAAAGGTAAGAATGAGGAAATGAGACGGTCCAGATTTTTCTTGGCTATAAAAAAATTTCAATATTTGAATCAAGGATTCATAGTATAAGACTTATCTGATCGTATCAATTGTTAGAATGTTAGAATTTTTTTTTCGAATCAATTCTTAATTTTTCTAGGACAGTATTCAAGTTGAAATGAAAGATCTCATCGAAAACTTACAGCGGCTTGCCAAACAAAAGCTAAGAGAAAAAAAAGTAGAGGTATTACTGGCATAATATCTACAATTGGATTCAAAAAAGCGTAGGCTTCAGGTAATTTCGCGAAGAAAAAACTACTTGAATAAAGGGCAGAGTTAATATAAATACAGACCAAACTAAAGATATTAAGCATAGCAAACATTTTTTTTCTTTAAGATAATTGTTTTTTTGCTTTTTGTGAGTGAAATTCAAATTTATTAATATTCATTTTTTTGTTGTTATCTATTTTTTATTTCATTTCTTATTTATACTACTAGATATTGTTAATAATATAAAAAAATGAATAATAAAAAGAAAATGATGAATAAAAAAGAAAAAAGGATATTCCAAAAATCCTTCTTTAATTTGAACTTACCCAATTCAAAATCTTTCAATTCTGAAATCAAAAAAGAATAGAAGAGAAATCAGACTTTCATACAATATCTTAATAGAATTCTATGTAATGATCAATAATTTCAATTTCATTCTATATCGACCATATCAAAATCCCAGCAACAATCTATTCTATAGATATTTAGATATTTGGACTGGAATTGACGAACAATCACTACCAATATTAGTGTTTATTAGTGTCAAATAGAAATGGGGCGTGGCCAAGTGGTAAGGCAACGGGTTTTGGTCCCGCTATTCGGAGGTTCGAATCCTTCCGTCCCAGAACATATCCATACACGAATCATATCAGAATCAAAATTGTATATCAGAATCAAGATTCCTAGTTTTGAAAAGTTTGAAAAACCTTCTATTTAAGTTAAGCGTATATAATATTGTATTATTTAATTGTATTATTTAGTAGTTTAGTAGAATGTGATTCTTCTTTTTTTTCTTATTTTTAATGATTCGTCCTTAAATCGAGTCACTTGAAAGTATAGATTCAAAAAAAACTTATTTATTTTTTTGTGTTACTTTATTTTAATTTTATTATTTTTTTTTTGAATCTATTTTTTTTAATATCTATATATTAAATTCAAAATTGAAATATAAATTATATTCATTTATATATATGAAATATATAATAGAATTCTATAATTAATTATTAATTAATAGAAATCTAAAAAATTCTTAAATGAAATCTAAATATTCCATTTTTTTTATATAATAAAAAAAATAAAAAAAATATCGAGTTAATTTTAATTTTTGCCGAAACTTCTTTAAAAATTAGCCAGTCATATAAAAAAAAGTATAAAGAAAGTATAGATTACTTTACTATGACTATGTATCGACTGAATCAATGACTATTCATGATTTCATAATTGAATCAATTACATATTTTTTTTTCCAAACTAGAGGAATGTTATGGTAAAACTTCGTTTGAAACGATGTGGTAGAAAGCAACGTGTGACTTGAAAGACATGATTAAATTAGCTGTGGATTCTTACATCCACCATTTTTCTATTATATAGAAATGAGGGTGCTCTTGACTCGACATCGTTTGTTCTCTTCCACTCGAACTCATTTTTTGGGGGGAGTTGATAATGTGAATAGTACATGATGGAACTCGAGTTGATTCATTTCTCAGGAGCAAGTATCTAAGGTTAGTGAAAATTAATAAGTTAGAACAACTTCGAAAATATATTTTCTATTTGAAAGGATCCAATTTGAACAAATTTCAAAATAGAAAAAAATGGTATGTTGCTGCCATTTTTGAAATGATTAATGATCCCCGAAGTAATGTTTAAACCCAAGGATTCAAGGAAAAGCTAAAGTATCCTGCAACAAGTAAATACCATTTTCAATTGTCTCAACAACTATATCACAGAATGAAGAATCAAAATAGATTCTAAAGAAGACAGACAAAAAAGGGGAGTAGAGACCGCTCAATAAATGAAATACCTAAAGGTTTTGTTTTCCTTTAAGTTATTTGAGATTTATCCAACTTGAGTTATGAGATTATGAATACGAGTGATTTTTTCGGAAAAGAATAAGAAAAAAAGTATTTAAGTTTAATTGATTTTTTTTGATTGGATTTTTTTTTTAACATCTATAATTCTATATCTAGACATAATTTCGAATTTTCTCGAGCCGTACGAGGAGAAAACTTCTTATACGTTTCTAGGGGGGGTGTATTATTCAGCTACATCTATCCCAATGAGCCGTTTATCGAATCGTTGCAATTGATGTTCGATCTCGAAGAGAGGGAAGAGATCTTCGGAAAGTGGGTTTTTATGATCCGATAAAGAATCAAACCTATTTAAATATTCCTGTTATTCTATATTTCCTTGAAAAAGGTGCTCAACCTACAGGAACTGTTCAGGATATTTCAGAAAAAGCGGGTGTTTTTAGGGAACTTTGCCCTAATCAACAAACGAATTTTAATTCATTTTTAATGAAAAATGAAATGAAATAAAAAAAAGGGTGTGGATAACTTCTATATAAATTTATACTTTTCTCTCTTATCCCCCCTCCCTCCGCTCTCTTGCTCTGTTCATAGTTCATTTTTTATTTATTATTGCTATCGTAGAATGCTGTTTTCTAGAACCACAAAAATCGATTTTATTCTATTTATTGATATAAATAGAAAGAAAGAAGATCAAATTAATAAATGAATAAATGACGTAATAGATGAAATAATTGCGATCTATAAATACATTACCCTCAATAAGTTGGGAATTCTTTGAAAAAATGAAAAAAAAAAGGGGTTAGGTTAAGCTTTCTTATTACAATTTATATTGTATTGATTGAATAAAGTCGATTTCTACTTTTTACTTATTAATTTTCGCATACACCCTTATTTTTTATCTATTTTTTTGTATCTATGTCGATTATTTATGTAGTGCCAATACAACAGAATTGTTTGGTTTTTTATTTCTTTTTTTTTTTCTTTTTATTACTTATTTAATAAGTAGTATATTCGAATTTTTTTATTATTTAATAAAATTAAAACAAAATTCAAAATCTTTTTTGTTATTAATATTAAATTCAATTTACAATTGAATTCAAATTGTAGTATTTATGAAATTGTTATTTCATTTTTGTGGTTTCTCCATTGTAGTCCTTTCTTTTCTTAATATTCTAATGTTGACAACAGTGTATCAAACAAATATAATCCGATCGGAAATAAATGGATATATTTATTTCTCTTCCATAGATCCATAGAATTTTGTTTTTTTTTTTCTGAGAAAATTTCTTGTATTTTGATCTTATTTCTTTCATTTTTACTACTTATTTTATTCCTTTTTTTTTTTTTGATTGCGATTGTATCTACACATCTTATTTTATTAGGGTTGCTAACTCAATGGTAGAGTACTCGGCTTTTAAGTGCGACTCGGTTTTTTACACATTTCTATGAAGTAATGGATTCATCCATACCATCGGTAGAGTTTGTAAGACTACGACTGATCCAGAAAGGAATGAATGGAAAAAGTAGCATGTCGTATCAATGGAGAATTCTAAGAATATTTCATTGCTCGGAACAAAAGAAATTCAAAGTTGGGTTGAATTAATAAATGGATAGAGCTTGGCGGCTCCAATTATAGGGAAAGAAAAAGCAACGAGCTTTTATTTTTTTTTAATAATTACCCGATCTAATTAAATGTTAAAAATATATTAGTGCTTGATGCGGGAAAAGCTTTTTCCATGAATGGATTATTTATTTTTTTTATAAGTCCTAACTATTAGCTATTCTATATTATGGGGTGGCGATAAATGTGTAGAAGAAAGAGTATATTGATAAAGATATTTTTTTTTCCAAAATCAAAAGAGCGATTGGGTTGAGAAAATAAAGGATTTCTAACTATCTTGTTATCCTAGAATGAAAATGAACATAAAACAATTAGATGGAAAAAGTGAGGAGAGAGAGTCCGTTGATGAGTCTTACTTTACTTGTTTTCGAGGTATCTATTTTAGTTTAATAGAATATCTTGTTTGTACGGTATCGCACTATGTATGATTTGATAACCCAATAAATCCCCTATTCCCGGTTCAAAGCTAATTTCAAAAATGGAGGAATTTCAAGTATATTTAGAAATATATAGATCTCGGAAACATGACTTCCTATACCCACTTATCTTTCGTGAATATATTTATACACTTGCTTATGATCATGGTTTAAATAACTCCATTTTGGTGGAAAATGTAGATTATGACAATAAATCTAGTTTACTAATTGTAAAACGTTTAATTACTCGAATGTATCAACAGAATCATTTTCTTATTTCTGCTAATGATTCTAGCAAAAATCCATTTTTGGGGTACAACAAAAATTTGTATTCTCAAATAATATCAGAGGGGTTTGCCGTCATTGTGGAAATTCCATTTTCCCTACAATTAATCTCTTCCTTAAGGAAGGCAGAAATCGTAAAATCTTATAATTTACGATCAATTCACTCAATATTTCCTTTTTTCGAGGATCAATTTCCATATTTAAATTATGTGTCAGATGTACAAATACCCTACCCTATCCATTTGGAAATTCTGTTTCAAACCCTTCGCTATTGGTTGAAAGATGTTTCGTCTCTTCATTTATTAAGGATCTTTCTTCACCAATATTGTAATTGGAATAGTCTTATTACTCTAAGAAAATCGATTTCTACTTTTTCCAAAAGTAATCCAAGATTCTTCTTGTTCCTATATAATTTGCATGTCTTCGAATATGAATCCATCTTCCTTTTTCTCCGTAACAAATCTTCTCATTTACGATTAACATCCTTTGGAGTCCTTTTTGAGCGAATATATTTCTATGGAAAAATAGAACATCTTGTAGAAGTCTTTGCTAAAGATTTTCTGTCGACCCTATGGTTATTTAAGGATCCTTTCATTCATTATGTTAGATATCAAGGAAAATCGATTCTGGCTTCAAAGAATACGCCTCTTTTGATGAATAAATGGAAATACTATCTTATCAATTTATGGCAATGTCATTTTTATGTTTGGTCTCAACCAGGAAGAATCTATATAAACCAATTATCTGAGCATTCATTCTACTTTTTGTTTTTGGGTTATTTTTCAAGTGTGCGACTAAATCCTTCAGTGGTACGGAGTCGAATGCTGGAAAATTCATTTTTAATAGAAAATGTTAGGAAAAAGCTTAATACAATAGTTCCAATTATTCCTCTAATGAAATTTTTGGCTAAAGCGAAATTTTGTAACGTATTAGGCCATCCCATTAGTA